TAGTGGAATCAATGGTGCAGAGTCAAAACAGGATTCTTACTTACGTCTTTTTATGAAACAATTTCATGAATCCACTCATAAAAAGTTCATAGATTTCTTATTCTATATAATTCTATTGAAATAGCAAAGAAATGAAAAAAAAATAGAATAAGAAAAAATAAAAGATACAAATACAAAGAAGAGCCAGTCAACCATTCTGATTCAATCTATGAACAGTACTCAGAACCTCTAGTGAGTCTGAATACAAAGTATCTTTAGTTCTTTGCCACAATTCTTAAATGAATTTACCATCAGCCTATCCAATCTAATTTCATCGCAAACAGAGTTACCTCAATATTAAGAAAAGTGTAAAATAATTAGGGAGTCTTTATAGTCTTTTTTATAATCTTTTCTTAAACCTTAGTAGCCAAAAAGGCAAAAAGGAGTGTCTCTTAGGAACCTTTGGTTTGGATACCAAGATTTCCGACTTCTTACTTTCATAGTTTTCCAGAATGAATTCTCGCTATTTCTTTTATTTGATTCAATTCAGAATAGCCCAAACCAATATTTCATAAGATTGGGTTGCTTCAGATTTATTGGTATTTTTTTGAGCCACACTCAGAACCCAGATTTTGAGAAAAAAGATGACAGTCTTTTATAGGACCTATGGTTCTCAAAATCAAGTATCGACAGACCTAGCCCTTGCCTATGCTTTTGCAGGGCAAGAATTCGTCAAGTTCGATCAACAGGATTAAGAAATTCTAAGTATTTTTTTTGTTGATCAGGCGACACCCAGATTCGAACCGGGGATAAAGGATTTGCAGTCCCCCGCCTTACCACTTGGCCATGCCGCCAAATTACATCCAAAACATAGAAAGAAATGAAGAAGAATAAAGAAGAAAGAAATTATATAATAAAATCAATTATATAATGAATTCTATGTAAAGTATATAAATTCTATAAGATTCTATTCTAAATTAATTCTATTCTGAATTAGATTAAATTATCTAAAATTCTATAATCTATTAGAATATATATAATCTATTAGAATATATAAAATAATATATAAAATATATAAACTATATATTATATAAGAATCTAAGTATATAAGAATATTCTTATACTTAGATATTCTTTAGATATTCTATTTTATTCTCTTTCTATTCCTCTCCTCATTTTGGTTTTGATTTGAATTTTTTACTTTCTTAATTTCTTTTATTTTTGGATCTTAAATCCCATTGTACTTATCCTTTTCAAAAAAAAAATTCCTCTTTTTTATTGGATCCGATTTATATTCTTTTCTTCGATTCATTTTATCTCAAAACACGCGTCGCTTAAAAACTTATCTTCTCTTTTCACTTTTCTATAGATCTATCAAATCTATAGAAAAGTGAAAAGATTCCCGGCCCGGTCACAGACTTTAAAATGCAGGGCAATTTCGAATAAATTACTCTTTACTCCATTAACTATTTAATATTTAATTATTACTCTTTTATTCTTACTTACTTTTCTTACTTTGAATTAGCGAACAGCTCTTAATTTTGTATCTCCTTATCTTAATGGATGCAAAATCCAATTGATTTCCGACTAATCATTATCAATTACATGATAAATTCTAATTATCTAATTATAAGAAAATCTATGTGTATATGTAAACCCCAGAAAAGTGTAAACTCTAGAACAGAAATTGTTATACGTGGATACCAAGCCGGGTCTATTTCTTATGCACATATCCCTATATAGGATCATCGTGCTTGAATATTTCATTGAATATGAATAGAAGATAGAGATTATGATAGAGTACGACCTAACCTAGGTTGCACCAAGTTCAATTCTTATAAAAGATGTGATATACGGATAGCTAGATAGCTATATCGTCATGTACTTCCTAAAGATTACTCCTATGACTATATACGTATGCAATTCCATTGTATTTTTTTAATTTTACTACCAGAAAAAGATTTGCGAATTCCTTTTTGAACATTCAATTGCGTGTGCTATGTGCTAAAAAAAAAGGGAAACTTTATGCTGTTCCTGATTCTTCTGTTTTTCTCTCATTCATAGAGAGCAGATTAAATCCTAAACTCATTGATTTTTTTTTTTTTTTTGTACGCTGATCATAATATCATCATTAATATCATAATAAAAGAATTAGGTATTAAGTCTAAATTGGATCAATTTTTATATCCGATAAAAGACTCCATCAGCCTAAGTGACAGAATTTTTCCCAGGAATGCTTTCTTAATTTCCATTTCTTTCTATTTGTACCTGTCTCAAGATCAAATTCGAACTTGCATCGAAACATCGAAAATGCCCTTCATTTCTCTGTCTTGCTTTCGTTCATACGATATATATGGATGGGGTTGACTAAAATTTTATGTGATTCAGTAAACAGAATATCCATTCCCTCATTGCTAGATCAATTGGTAGGGTTCGATGAATAGTGAGCCAAAAGCCGATAATGGGATTTTTTCAATAAAGAGGAAACTTCAGATTAAGATGCTCCAGAATGTAAATGAGGGAATGTCCACAATACCTGGATTTAGTCAGATACAATTTGAGGGATTTTGTAGGTTCATTAATCAGGGCTTGACGGAAGAATTTCATAAGTTTCAAAAAATTGAAGATAGAGATCAAGAAATTGAATTTCAATTATTTGTGGAAACATATCAATTGGTAGAGCCCTTGATAACAGAAAGAGATGCTGTGTATGAATCACTCACATATTCTTCTGAATTATATGTACCCGCGGTCTTAATTTGGAAAACCGGTAGAAATATGCAAGAACAAACCGTTTTTATTGGAAACATCCCTATAATGAATTCTTTTGGAACCTCTATAGTAAATGGAATATACCGAATTGTGATCAACCAAATATTGCAAAGTCCCGGTATTTACTATCGTTCAGAATTGGAACATAACGGAGTTTCTGTCTATACCAGTACTATAATATCGGATTGGGGAGGAAGGTCGGAATTAGAAATTGATAGAAAAGCAAGGATATGGGCCCGTGTAAGTAGAAAACAAAAAATATCTATTCTAGTTCTATCATCAGCTATGGGTTCGAATATAAGAGAAATTTTAGATAATGTTTGTTACCCTGAGATTTTCTTGTCTTTCCCGAATGATAAAGAGAAAAAAAAGATTGGGTCAAAAGAAAATGCTATTTTGGAGTTTTATCAACAATTTGCCTGTGTAGGGGGGGATCCAGTATTTTCTGAGTCCTTATGCAAGGAATTACAAAAGAAATTTTTTCAACAAAGATGTGAGTTAGGAAAGATTGGTCGACAAAATCTAAACCGGAGACTTAATCTTGATATACCCCAAAACAATACATTTTTGTTACCACGAGATTTATTGGCTGCTGTGGATCATTTGATTGGAATGAAATTGGGAATGGGTACACTTGACGATATGAGTCACTTGAAAAATAAACGTATTCGTTCTGTAGCAGATCTATTACAGGATCAATTTGGATTAGCTCTTGTTCGTTTAGAAAATACGGTTCGAGGAACTATATGTGGAGCAATCAGGCATAAATTGATACCGACTCCTCAAAATTTGGTAACTTCAACTTCATTAACAACTACTTATGAATCGTTTTTTGGCCTACACCCTTTATCTCAAGTTTTGGATCGAACTAATCCGTTGACACAAATTGTTCATGGGCGAAAATGGAGTTATTTGGGTCCTGGAGGATTGACGGGGCGAACTGCTAGTTTTCGAATACGAGATATCCACCCGAGTCACTATGGACGTATTTGTCCAATTGACACGTCCGAAGGAATCAATGTTGGACTTATGGGATCATTAGCTATTCATGTGAAGGTTGGTTATTGGGGATCTATAGAGAGTCCATTTTATGGATTATCTGAGAGATCAAAAGAGGCACAGATGGTTTATTTATCACCAAATAGAGATGAATATTATATGGTAGCAGCAGGAAATTCTTTGGCCTTGAATCGGGATATTCAAGAACAACAGGTTGTTCCAGCTCGATATCGTCAAGAATTCCTGACTATTGCATGGGAAGAGATTCATCTTAGAAGCATTTTTCCCTTCCAATATTTTTCTATTGGAGCTTCCCTCATTCCTTTTATTGAACATAATGATGCGAATCGAGCTTTAATGAGTTCTAATATGCAGCGCCAAGCAGTTCCCCTTTCTCGGTCCGAGAAGTGCATTGTTGGAACTGGGTTGGAAGGACAAACGGCTCTAGATTCGGGGGTTTCAGTTATAGCCGAATGCAAGGGAAAAATCATTTATACTGATACTCAAAAGATCATTTTCTCAAGTAATGGGGATACTCTAAGCATTCCATTGGTTATGTATCAACGTTCCAACAAAAATACTTGTATGAATCAAAAAACTCAGGTTCAGCGGGGTAAATACATTAAAAAGGGACAAATTCTAGCGGGTGGTGCGGCTACAGCTGGTGGGGAACTCGCTTTAGGAAAAAATGTATTAGTAGCTTATATGCCATGGGAAGGTTACAATTTTGAAGACGCAGTACTAATTAGCGAACGTCTGGTTTATAAAGATATTTATACTTCTTTTCACATCCGGAAATATGAAATTCAGACTCATGTAACAAGCCAAGGTCCTGAAAGAATCACTAAGGAGATCCCGCATTTAGAGGCTCGTTTACTCCGAAATTTAGACAGAAATGGAATTGTGATGCTGGGATCTTGGATAGAAACAGGCGATATCTTAGTAGGTAAATTAACACCTCAGACAGCGAGCGAATCCTCATATGCCCCGGAGGATAGATTATTACGAGCTATACTTGGCATTCAGGTATCCACTTCAAAAGAAACTTCTCTAAGACTACCTATAGGGGGAAGGGGTCGAGTTATTGATGTGAGATGGATCCATAGAAGAGGGGTTTCCAATTCTAATCCAGAAAGGATTCGTGTATATATTTCACAGAAACGTGAAATCAAAGTAGGTGATAAAGTAGCTGGAAGGCATGGGAATAAGGGTATAATTTCTAAGATTTTGTCTAGACAAGATATGCCCTA